AACAATGTCTTTGTCATTTGATCCAATAGCGTTCCGTTAGATAGGAACAGATTTGATAAATACTGATAACTCTCGGATAGAGTATTAGAACGGAAAGATCCATTAGATAATGAACTATTGGTTCTAAACCATCTCTGGCGATGAATCAACAATTCGAAGTGCCTTTCTTGCGTATTCTTGATGAACCAGCGTTTATATATAGATGTAGGAGGATTTGTTTGGGAAGCAATAAGCCCCTTCGGCATCTCTTCATCTGCAAATAATTCTCGACGTGAAAACACAGAGACAGAGGGCTTATCTTTGAATAGGGAAAAGAATGGATCCGCAGGGTCCCAAACGAATTGGCTTGTTCGAAAAAAGCCTTGTTCTTTGGAAGATCTATCTCGTGTCTGGTACTGCATGGTTCCACTCTGCAAGAACTCCGAATCATTCTCTTGAAGCTCATCCTCTTTATGATAAATGATCCATTTACCCCGAAATGACCCAGTCCAATAGGGAAATCCCAATTCAGTGGGCCTTTCGATACAATCAAATAGATTGCCACAAGGGCGCCATATTCTAGGAGCCCAAACTATCTGATTGAATAAATCCTCCTCTATCTGTTGCGGATCAAGGGCCCCTTCTTCAAACTCCGATTCGTATTTTTCATATAGAAATCTCTGATCAACGATAGAACAAGATACATTTTGCATCATATCTAACTTATTCCTTGGTTCGGACCGAAGAAGTAATGTCACTCGATTATTATCAAACTGACTGCAATATTTTTCTGTCCGCGAGGATCCCGCCAGAGCCAGAGCGCCTTCTACTTCTAATAGTAATAGGCCATGAACTAGATCAGAATCATTTTCAACGAATCCATAAGAAGTGATCCGATTTTTTTCACCGTGTCTGGATGAAGACCAAAGATCTTGAGCGACCGATCCGGCAGAACAACTCAAAAGATAAAGAAGTATCATTAATTTCTTCATGCTCGTTCCAAGTTCGAAGTACCATTTGTACAAATAAGAATCCCCTCCCTTACACGATTTCTTCTTCATATAGATAGATATAGGATCTATGGGGCAATTACTTAGAAGTACATTTTGTGTAACAGCCCTTCCTATCTGATAGAAAAGGATCCCATGATCCTGAACCGATCTTATCTGAGATCGAAAATCCCAAGTTTTTCTATGAAGAGCTGTATTAGTTTCTATAATGGATTTCTTCTGTGTAATACTAATTGATAGGGCCTCATTGATAAGCGCTACAAGATCTCGCGCATTGGAACCCATGGTTATGGACCCAAATCCGTTAGTATGGAACATCTTCTTTTCCAAGTGAAATCCCCTAGTATATGAAAGAATGAAAAAGTGCTTTCGTTGTTGTGGAAGAAGAAGCCTTCGTATCTTAATGCATGTATTTAATTTATTCGGAGCTATTAGAGCGGGATCCACTTTTTGGGGAATATGAGTCGAAGCAATAACAAGAATCTTTCCAGTGGAACATCTTTCACAATCCCTGGAGAGATAGTTCTCTAATAGACCGAGGGATAAGTAATTCGACTCATTCACATGCAGATCGTGAATGTTTGGAATCCATATTATGCAAGGAGACATTGCTTTTGCTAATTCGAATTGAAGGGTGATATCAAATCGGTCTATTTTCGGCGTCATATGCATAGTTAGCACATTCGTCATAGTTAGCAGCTCCTTATCAAGATCAAGGTCATCGTCACTCTCATCAATATCGATATCATCAATAAGATAACCTTTAGGCTTGTCATCCAGGAACTTGTTCGGAAATACCGTAATGAAAGGAACATAGGAGTTTGTCGCTAGGTATTTGACCAAACAGGATCGTCCAGTTCCTATAGAACCTATCACTAAAATACCTCTAGAAGGGGATAGGGCTAAGCGGAGCGAAAAGGGTTTTCCATGAGGAGATGGGGAATGAGAACTCTTAGCCCCACACGAGGTTTGTGAATAAGTGATTGTCTGATAATGAGCAAGGAATATCCGTCTTTCTGCTAAACAGGATCTATTGAACTCATAATTCATTAGATCCTTTTGATGAATGTCAACTAAGTATCGTAAGGAAATTGATCCCGGTTGTTCAATCATTTGATAACCAGAGTCATTCTTTGATAAATGATCACTATGAGTCAGACTCAATAGAATTTGATCAATCCTTTTTTCTGTCGTTAAGGTGGAGAACTGAACCAAGAATTCTCTTTCTTCATCATCAATCGAATCACTGTTCGCTACCCAGAATTCTATTTTCTCATCAATCCAATCACCGTTCACGCTTTTTCTTTTTCTTATCAATGAATAGATCTCTTTACTTGTGCGACTTAGATGTCTCGTATTTATCGAAAAGATGATTCGATTGATGGGATTCGGCATGATACTTACAAGATCGATGAGATCGATCTTCCAATATTTCTTCTTATAACGTAGTGATTTGACCCCATAAGCGGGACCACCACCCAATAGCATGTTGCCACCAGAAGCAGAACCCC